GCCTGAACAGACTAGTCTACGCTCAGCCCGCGCACCTTTCCCACCCACCGCCCTCCTTCCGAAAAGGAAAGCAAGCCCATAATGAGAGTCAGATCCCATAATGTTCTTCACACTCCCCCTCACTAAATAGAAAAATGAACAAGAAGAAGAACGATCAAGATCAACATCAGGGTAGACCCATAGGAATAAACTGACATCAATGTCGGGTACATCAAGAATGAAGTGAAGAAAGTACCATCACAAGTCACCTCAAGAATGGGACTCAGAGTACCGACTAAGGGGATAGAATCGATCTGAGAACCGTGTGATTGGAGCACCGAAGGAGATTCGATCTCGTAAGCCAATTGAAAGCGACATCCCAGAGTGAAAGTACCCAAAGAATGAGTTAGCTATACGCCAGTTTATCCCGACTGTAAGCATAGGAAATGCGATCCGGTCACCTATCGATCATCTGTCTTCCTCAACTCTATCTAACCTGCCTCAAAAGTAGGAAAAAAGCTTCCCTTCCGTCGGTCGGACCCCCAGCCTAATCTTTCCAGTTAACTTCCACGATAGAAATGCCCGAACTCCTATCTCTGGAGATCTTTCTGCTTGGGCCAATCTCATCCATCCTAATACTGGATCAAGCCTGTAATTGAACGAGACGACTCCCTTCCCCGCAACCCCTGGGCGATGTGGAGAAAGATGACTCGTCCCCTCACTAGGATAAGATCGAAGAGAAGGAACTATAAACATCAACAACAACAATCGGGTACATCAGGGGGAATAAACTGATATCAATGTCAGGTATCTCAAGAATGGGACTCTGCCGACAGAGATAGATAGACCGAGAGAAAGTCGATTTGAGAACCGTGTATCGACAAGTGTACCGAATCTCGAATGGGAACTTTCAATCGTTCGCAAGGCCGGAGTAAACACGATTCGAATGCGTTACCAGTGTCCTAATCCGAGGGGAATACATGTAAAAAAAAAAAGAATATGGGTACTCTCAAGCGGCGAGGCCTATATTCTCAATCGCCGAAGGCTCACAACAGTTGAAAAGAGGGCGGTGGGTGGGGAAGGAAATGAATGATTTTCCGAAGATGGGTCTAAAATCAGAAACAGACGCAGAAGCGAGAGCTAAAGCAGAAGCATCAGCATCCGCAGAAGCAGAATAGAGGGCTTAGTAGCGCCTTACTCTAAAGTTGTTCTAATCGACTGGGGCATCTTAAGAGAGCGGTAGTCTTCGCTTTCTGGGAAAAGACATAGTTAGTGCCTACCACAGGAGCTATGTGTAGTCACAGGTTGACTTCTAGATGTAGGATCTCCGACTCCATTCCTAGAGCTTGGAGCCCCCTCCTCTTCAACTTCTGTAGCTGAACTTGCCTGAAGGAACGATGTTGATCCCCGAGCGGATTTGATGTTTTATTTCGTTTGACGAAAGTCAGTTTCTTATTTATTTGGTTAGTGTAGAAGTCAGCCTTCACGGACTTAAATGTCTTGGTACCTAAATATACCGGAAAAGGGGAAGCGGGACCAACTACTCGATTGGGCTGGAGATCCGGTTGGTGTTCAGTCTGTTTGCTTCTTTGTTTGACTGACTGACTGACGTAATTGATGCCGTTCAGTTTGGTGTTCAGGATAGCGGTTTGCTTGACTGACCGACTCGATTGGGCTGGAGATCCGGTTGGTGTATCATCATCCTTCATTGGACTCTACAGGCTTGATTGCCTACCTAAATAAACCGACTTTATTTGAAAGTAGCTTCGATACAGGAAGAGGAGCTAGAAGCCTTAATTCAAGCTAGAAATAGTGCTATAAAGCAAGCGAGACCCTTGTTGATCCGGTTAGCCTTTCGCGATTCATCAAGCTGTGAAGGTGTTAATACTATCTCTGACTCGGATGAGAGAGAAGGGAAAGAATTCCATTTGGAATTGAATCAGAGAAGAGGGCACGGTGGCTATATAGGAAACCTTAGGAATCACTCTAAGCCAGAAGATGGTTCAGGAGGCGGCGGAGGATCTCTGGAAACCAATTGATGGAAGAATCAAAAAGTGTCGTGGGTTGGGGGCCCTTTCTGTATACAATTTGCATCGGTGAAGGACAAAGACTTGGCCTTCAGAAATGGTACATGGCCGTGACAAATATTTCATTTTGAAGGAGTGGAAGGGAGGGGGTGGTACAGGCAGATAAGAGAAGGGAAATAAGGGGTCCAGGGGATTCTCGTTCTTGCCCGAACCGGAAAGCCTACGGGGCATTAAATTAATAAAAAACTTTGCTTTGCCAATAGGCCCAACCTCACTCGTCGACAAGACGAGAAGATTGACTTAAGATTCCGTTTGGTCGCTCAGCTATCTCACCTAGGCAGTGAAGGAAGGGCGGTATGGGGACGGTTTCGCCTTTGCAACGCTCGAGTGCTTTAGCCAGGCATCACTCGCGGAAGCGAAATCATCAACTTCGGAATAGTTTCGAGAGCTTATACTTAGAATCTAGCTTTCGGAGTAGTGGAAAATAGCATAAAGAGGGGGTTCGGGCTATCAGGCATGAGAAAGGTAATGTACTTAACTTGGCTTGGCTGGCCTGTCTTTTTAGTTGCGGAATCGCCAACGTCCGCTAACTGTCAGGGTCAGAGCTGGACTCGTCGTGAAACTAATTCTTAGAGAAAGTGTGTTAGCCTGGATACCACCAAAACTGCTCGCTCAATGCGCGAAAAAAGCTCTTTGTTCGCGCTTCTCGAGTGAGTTGAGCTTACGAGCCAACCTTGCCTTTAAAAGTGCACCCTTGCTCTGTGGCTCTATCATCAACCGAATCGCCCGTCTCATCTGTGGTGACTGAATCAACTATTGGCTAAATCCGAAGAGTTAAAGGACCCACACCTTCCCTTCCGGAAAGGTGGGTTCCCTACAAATGAACAGACCCCAACAGAAACCTCCTCACGAGCAGCTACATATGGGCTAGGATCAACTGCTGCGGATGAAAGAGCTCTTGTTTATCTTTCTTTGGCTGATACTGACACTGATGCTTATCCTTTAGCGGAATCTCCAGTTGAAGCTGCTGATGCCCTAGTCGAATAGACAACTTTTGAGGAAGGCGCTACTTAGCCCTCATTTGATCGCTCTGCCGAACGAACTGATCGAGAAGGATCGTCAACCACTTCGGTAGTGGACCTGGTGGTTAGTCCTTCAGCTGAGAAAGATAGCCCGGGCGTGATCCGTGATCCCTGTTCGTTATCTAACCTTTTTTCTTCCCCACCCACCCTAGCCCTTGAAGAGAAGAAAGAGCAAGGGAAAGGGATAGAACAAGGCATAAAAAGAAACTTTCGCTTACTTTACTTCACGCCTTTAGGATAGTTTACCTTATACGGGTAGATGTACATTAGTCTTTTGAAGCTTTCTGCCTGAACTACATTATGTCCACTTCTACATCGTCTGAACGGGACATTAAGCCCGCCTCCACTTCTGGCGTAATTACATGCCCTTACCCTCCCGCCCTTACATCGCGCTCCTCACTACTTAAGTCTCGTACGAAGGTCGAGCCTACCTAGATAAACCCACCTTCACGCCCACCATCTGGATCGGTAGCAGAACTCTTCTCAGCCTGAACTTCAGCCGCAGTCCTTGTTTACTCCACGGCCTCTACCATTGATGCAGAACCGAAATCGGCATCTTAGCCGCCGCCAAGGAAGTCTGGCTCACTTATCTATACTACACCTACCGAAGATGTTCGGAAAACGGCTTCCCCATTATCTCTGTCGCTCTTGCTTGCCTGTTTGCGTGTTTTCGCACCCTTGCTTGTGTGCTTTCGCTTGCTTGCTTGGCTTATTAAGGATCAAATAGTCTCTCCTTTGTAGTTGATCATTGAAATCCGTCAATTACCGTAATGATGAAACTGATGCGTCTGCTTCTTCGGATGCCCCTACACCCTCCGCCCTCTTCTCTACAGTGCGGTAGACTTCATCACACCAACAAGACAAAGTTCAAAGTTAAGATTGAGCATGGTGCGTGCATGGTGGGAAAGGAATCCCATACGTCGTTCAGAATAGCGAGAATAGCAAAGGTCCCAACTGGTAAAGTGAATTCATAGGCCTATCCTTTCCCCTATCGCATGTTGGATGCTTACCGAAGTTGCTTCAAATGGAGGTGGCTAAGTTTCAAGACAAGGTACACGAAGCAGTGCCTTTGATCAGGCCTTCCTTGATTCCTGCGGATTGATTGATAGATTGATTGGCAGTGGGCGTGAACCAATGCTACTACTTTACCTCTATCCTATAACTCTTACAGCATAGCGCTCATCGAAGGCTGCACCAGCCCTAAAAGAAGAGAGTGGGGGGGTGCCACCTCTGAGAGAGAGAAAGCGAGACGGAAAAGAAGATTCCAGACAGCAAACTGAAAGAAGAACATTGAACAACCAGTCCGAATAGACTCTCACACCACAGAACAGAGAGCCAAACCAACAAACTCATAAACAAACCTTAGAACAAAGCAGTCATCAGAAAATAAGGAAGACATTATCACCACATTGGGAAAGGAAATCCATACAATTCACATCAACAACCCAGACCAGAATGAACTCTTACACATATGGACTTGAACTTGAATTCAGAGCTTAGACACCCTCCATTCAACTGAGACTCAACCACCATAAGACTAAGGAGGATCATCCATTACTGAAGAGTCCTCATCGAAGGCGGAAATCCCCCGACAAGCAGAGGGTGAGACCCTCTACTACCTTATCCCTTTCAGACTGACTATTGGTCCTTCTACTCAGTCATACTCACCAACCAATACCAAGGAAATCCATACAATTCACATCAAAGACCTGTATGCTAAGTCAGACCATATGGACTTGAATTCCGAACTTAGGCACCCACATTCACCTTACATTCCACTACTCTCACACTAGGGATGCTCATCTATACAATTACTGAAGAGCCCTCATCGAGGAAAGCCTCAGAATTCCCATTGGTACCTACAATCAGTCATGCTCACGAAGATGCTCCTACAAACCTTTGAAGAGGCTAGGAATGGTCCTCCTCCTAGAAGAATTCGATGTGGTAGATGACCAATTCTACCTCACTGGACAGACAGAGACAAAGAAGACTTGCCAGTAGCTTTAGTAGAGGTAGCAGATTCAATCAATCGAGTGAAGGAGAAGACTGATGCTCCCGCTCCTTACTTAAAGCTAGTAACTCAGCAAAAAGCTTCAAGTTAAGGATTTTACCTCCCGCTCACCTAGCTAATAAGGACCTTAGCCGAAAGAGATAGAGATAGAGGAACTGGACCTTCTTACTGAAGAGCCCCCATAGAAGGCGGCACCCCCCTAGTAGAGGTGTGGAGTTCTACCTTCTACTGGCTTTCGTGACGGAGACATTCAGGTGAGCCAAAGACTGCTCCTTCTAAGCTAGGTCGGTGGACTCCCTCTTCCATAAGAGGAAGAGCTTCCCCTCGCTCCTCAGGAAGTTGGAAGGCTGACTCCTACTTACCCAGCTTAGACAAAGACATCACAAGGCATGCAAGGACAGCAGAAGCAAGAAAAAAGAGGAGCTTATAAGGAGGAGCCTGCCTAGTAAACCTCAATGGTCAGTCACATGCTCCTCCTACCCTTTGAAATAGGATAGAAATGGTGCTCTCCCCTAAAGGAAGAGGTTGTGGAAATCCCCAATTGTAGCTCACTGCAATACATAGCTAAAGAAGGCTTTGTAGTAGCTTTAGTCCAAGTCAGCAGACTCAGTCAATCTAGTAGCGAAAGCAAGATCAAGACAAAGATCCTGATAGAATGACAAGAGACCCATATCAGTAAAGCATGCTTACAGTCATGCAAGAGTCCCGCTCGGTATAAGCCTTATCGTTCCACTCGTCCTTCTTTCAAGGGAGGAAGCTCATCTATGCGCAGATGAGCGATCTGCAGAGAAAGTGAAACTGACTGCTCAAACTGATCTTTTTCCAACTGCGAAAAGCCCATCCCTTGAGGCTAAGCCCAGCCCTATCCCACAGGCAAAGGAAATCTCTCATTTCTATCTTTTCTTAGAGAAAGGTAATCCCTCCCCTTTCATAAGTGCGCTTACCTAATCACAATCACACACTGGCATAAGCCTAAGCCTAAACTGAACTGACTGCGAAAGGAAAAGAGTCACTGTCAAGTGGTCTTAACTGAAGTAAGTAGACTGCCGAGAAAGAGGTCCTTCCCGCTCACTAAGCCTTGGTGGTGATCTTCCTTCTGCTGTCAAAGGAAGAAGAACTACCAGCGGATCGTATATAGCCTGCCCCTCACTCCGCTCGCCTCCTCTTGTGGTTGACTCCTGCTTCACCCTTGATTGACCTTCCCCTTCATCTGCTTAGGGACAGACTCGAGCCTAAGTACATGCGTCACAGAGACTTTCTCTCAAGCTCGACATAATCGCAGCCTCAGTCTAGACTCAGTGTGGAGCTGCTTGGCTTGACTTCCACCTTTTGGGTCAAGAACTTAGCTGTACGCTACGGCCTACTAAAGGACTAAAGGAAAGAAGGTGATAATGCCAATTTCTATCATTTTTCGGGGCAATCCCCCTCGCCTTCTTCCATTTGGTTGGTCCCACATCGAGGGGTAAAAATTCCCAACGTGCATTGCTAGTTCTCACTTCGCGCATCCGCGCTCCGTTCGTTCCCTACGCTTCTGCATGAGTGAGATTTCTATAGAATATAATGTGGATCGACTGATTCATTCGGGTCGATAGGCAAACAAAATAGTACGTAAAGAAAGGGTTCCTTCCCTCCCAACGAATTTCGAGTGATAGGGGGGAGCCCCTAAGAGAAGGAGCTTTGTTTGTGGTATTTTTTTGTGGTTGGTTACATTGACAGGGAAGTTTCCATCCATATAAAAAGGGGAGTGGGTTCAACCTTTCCGATTGATCTGCCGACCCCCTTTCTGCGGAAGAGATTGAGGCTCAACAGTGGAAGTTCATCCGGTCAGGTGCTAGGCTCAGCTCAACCCAAGTGCCCCTCCTATGGCGTTCATGACATAGCATATTGTATGATCTTCGAGCAGGGGGAGGATCAAATCCGCTACACCCACCGTCCTTGGCGTTATTTTTACTGATATCAATTGCTTTTTTGTTTTTTATTTGATTTCTTATTGACCGGCCCTTCGACCATGTCTCCCGAAAAAATCAGTACATATGAGATAGAGCATAGCCTTTCTCTAAGTGATTAACTAACCTAAATATGAATATGTTGTCATCACGGTCTTATTAAGAGCTACTTTTTTTCTTGCCCCGCGAGCAGTACCACACAAGCGGTGAGGTAGGCGATCCCTTTCCCCTCTAAAGAGAAAAAAACGAACAGAACAATCGCGCGGGGGGCCCGCCAGCGCCACTCCCCCCGCCCCACTCACTCCAGCAGGAATGAGTGGGCCCCTCTTTCTTACTAATGTTGATTTGATTCAACCCGCAGAGCAGAAAGAGTACTTTTCTCTCATTCAAATAAAGGCTTTCTCTTACCAATAGAAGTGAAAACGCGGCGGACCCGTTCTAAAATAGTACCTGAATACGAAAATATACGATACAATTCTTCCTTGCATCATAGGTACGTTATTGTAGGAAGGATCGTACCAACATTTCCATAGCCTCAATAAAATAGACACTTGACTCCTGCTTTACAAGCAGATCAGAATATATGTGCCGGAGAAATTCGACATTTGTACTTTCGGCGTGGAGCCACGTCCCCAAGACGTAGTAGGCATCTGAGGGAAGATTTTAATAGCCACGCGCTCGAATAATCTGGTCGAGGATATCCTCGATCCACCCCTGTATTTGATAGGGGACCTCCAGAGATGAATGATTATCCAGGTCCAGACTATTGGTTTCTGAGCCCTCCCAATCCATATCCTCACTCTCACTATCCGATTGCGCTGAGATTTGTGCTTCCTCTTCCCTCAGAGGAACTGAAGCCGGGGAGTGAATACCTCCCTCCCCATGGAGTCGGGAGAGAATACGGAACTAATTGAGGTTGAGGAAGATACGGACTGCAAATCAGAGGATTCTGACTGAAGAAACGAGCCATATTGATTGAATGGCATTATTTCATGATTAGAATCATTCATCATATTGAGATTATTTCGTTTCCTTCCTTATCAGAGAGGGGCCCCCCCGTTATAGTCAGGTTAGGGAGCGGGGCTTATTGAAAAGTTCTGTTAGGTTCTTAGTAGCAGTCGGCGACCTTTTGATGATTTTACTTCACATAGCTTTTCGTCTCCTTGATAGCTGGAAGTTCTCCAAAAGTATGAAAAGCTGGAGGACTTTGTACCATCCATTCCGGTGTGGTTGGATTCTGTTCAACAGCCCAAGGACTTGGAGCACATCTTTTGTTGTTTCCACTGCTTGAAGTGATTGTTACGACCACGAAGAAACGACGAATCCCAACTACGGATATATAAGGGCCAGAACTGCTAAGGGCATTCCATCCAGCGTAAGCATCTGGATAATCTGGAATGCGACGTGGCATACCCGAAAGCCCTAAGAAATGCATGGGAAAGAGGGTCGGATTAACCCCGAAAGAAGTGATCCAAAAATGGATTTGACCTAAAGTTTCAGGGTATGTCCGACCAAAGATTTTACCCACCCAATAGTGAAATCCTGCAAATAAAGCAAAAACGGCTCCCATAGAAAGTACATAATGGAAATGTGCAACCGCATAATAAGTATCATGTAGAGCAATGTCTAGCCCAGAATTTGCCGGGACTATTCCAGTGAGTCCTCCTATGGTGAACAAAAAGATGGACCCTACAGCAAATAACATGGGTGTTTTGTATTGTATCGAACCTCCCCACATGGTAGCGATCCAACTAAAGATTTTGATTCCAGTAGGGACAGCTATGATCATGGTAGCTGCGGTGAAGTAGGCACGCGTATCAACGTCTAAGCCCACAGTAAACATATGATGAGCCCGAACAAGAGATCCAGGAACACCTATACTGATCATGGCATAAACCATGCCTAGATACCCGAAGACCGGTTTTCCCGAAAAAGTCGATACGATATGACTTATGATACCGGATCCAGGCGGAATGGGAATATACACCTCTGGATGACCGAAGAACCGAAAGAGATGCTGGTATAATATGGGGTCTCCCCCTCCAGCGGGATCAGAAAAGGTTGTATTAAAGTTTCGATCGGTTAATAACATGGTAATTGCCCCTGCCAGTACCGGAAGTGATAATAAAAGTGGGAATGCTGTCACTGGAACGGACCACACAAATAGGGGTGATCTATGCATAGTCATTCCAGGTCCACGCATGTTGGAGATAGTTGTTATAAAATTGATAGCACCTAAAATGGATGAAACACCTGATAGATGAAGACTAGAAATTGCTGAATCAACTGCTCCTCCAGAATGGCTGGTAATACCACTTAAGGGCGGATAGACCGTCCACCCAGTGCCGCTACCCACTTCTACTAAGGCTGGGCTTAATAGGAGCAAGAGACTTGGTGGCAACAACCAGAATGAAATATTATTTAATCGTGGAAATGCCATGTCAGGTGCACCTATCAGAATCGGAACAGACCAATTACCAGATCCACCTATCATCGCCGGCATAACCATAAAAAAGATCATTAAAGGAGCGTGAGCCGTTATTAAAACATTATAAAGTTGATGATTCCCACCAAGAATTTGATCGCCGGGTCGTGCTAATTCCATACGAATCAGTACTGAGAAGCATGTGCCCATCACTCCAGCAATGGCACCGAAGATGAAATAGAGAGTCCCTATATCCTTGTGGTTAGTGGAGAACAGCCATCGGACCGGATTTGTCGTAAAATTGAGATTATTTCGTTTCCTTCCTTATCAGAGAGGGGCCCCCCCGTTATAGTCAGGTTAGGGAGCGGGGCTTATTGAAAAGGGGGAGTGAGGGTGGTTCTGAAAGGGGGAAGGTCCGGAAAGCCCTCACTTTATTGATGGGACATTTTGATCCCCCTTTTTCGTCTTGCTTTAGGTCTACCTAACTAATCCGTTTCCATTTCTGATTCCGTTTCTATTCCAGATTCCTCTTGTTGTTCCCATCCTATCAACATAGATAGGGCACGCTCATACCAATAGCTATGGGTCCCCTTTTGTTTGAGATCACGGAAGATCCGTTGGAGCTCATTGATGTCCTTCCTCGCATGTATCATCAACTATATTACCGATGAGATAGTCCCTTTTAAGGGAAGAGTCATTCTCCTCAAAGAGCTCGTTTAGCGGGTTCCCACTTTGGGTTTGAATGGAGTCAAATTCCTTGAGAGGCTCTTTCGACGGGTACGCCAGATGAGGGTTAGAGCGTCAAGCTCGGTCTGGCTCGATAAGGGGAGTTGTGTCCATGCCTCTTCTGGAATTGACCTCCTCGCCGCCGACAGCCCCATTGCTGGCTACAATACTACCAAAGTCACCCTCTTTTTCTAAGAGGTGAGATCTGGCGAAACATTCCCCCGAGCTTCGAGGCGGTGCCAAAGTCAAATTAAAATCGACTTCATCTTCCTTTTCCTTATCCTCCTCAAACTCGCAAGCTGCGACGATGATGATAGGAATTGGAATTGAAAGACCCAGGAAGTCCAGTAATAGGTATATACCAGCATACACCCCTAATTGAAAAAGGACCGAAATTACGGAAAGAAGGATCTCAGTATAGTAGTGAGTGGTGCTGGATCTGCTCAAAAGACTCTCTCTTTTCTTCTGAATTCTCAACAGGAATGCATCAACAAAACTGCCCTTCCATATAGATCGTCGTGGCATGAACTTAGTCAACATGTTCCCTACTGACTATAAAACTACTCCTCTTCCTATTGATTGATTGATTGATTGATTACAGGTGATGTTCTTTTGACGGTGAACCATTCCGGTAACGCACAACACTGAGCCAATTAGTCACTGACTGATCCGCTTTGACGTACTTGCAAGCCTAACTTTGGCATGTGAACACTCTCCTTCCTTGCTTTTTTCATACGCTTCTTGCTGGAGAAGGTCGGCTTGACCTTGACCCGAAAACAACGTTCGACTTGCATGTGTTAAGCATATAGCTAGCGTTCGTTCTGAGCCAGGATCAAACTCTTCTTTTGAGTATGATTGGGCCCTGCAGTGGTAGAACCTGGTGAACCGGGCGTACTCCCTCTCTTCTCTCTCCTGACCCCTCACTTTCTATGTTATATATACACCAACCCAATCTCGAACGGTCTAAACTATCAGAATCGTCGGTTCCCCATGAGCTTTTGGCCGACTATATTAGATTAGTTATGTTAGAGCAAACAAAAACTATTCTTCGCCAAGAAAAGTTTCGACTGGAGATTTCCAAAGGAAATCGTATTGATAGAGAGGATGCCCAAAAGGAGTGAATATCCCTGGGACGTCTTCTTTTATCCATCTATCGTATAACTTGAACAGCAAACCGTAACGAAAACGATGACTCGTGACTTCGGTACGCTTGATGCGCAAGCACACAATAGGTGGATCTAACAAGACTTCCAGTGGTGTAGCGTAATTACAAGCTACATTCCAGTACCAATCTAAGTACTCACAGTATTGAGATAGCCAAGGGGCTATAGCAAATACGCTCGCACAGAAGACCGGCATCCCTCCAGTGAGGCTTAATTAATGAGACCTCACTCTCTCGAAACGGTTTAGGTTGAAGAGATTGAAGGATGATCCATCTTACAACACCTTGGTGATAACAGTTGACCATTGGTCGATCTGGATAAGCCAACCATAACCACAGACGGCAGAGGGAAGACTTAATGAGGGGACCGCATGACTAGAAGGTGGCGGAACCATCTCTTTGACTTAGGTCGTCAGAGGGGCACCACACACCCTATAGCCTGCGCCTCGCAATCTATAAGTTAGAGATAAGTCAATGACCGATTGGTCACTGAGCGTCAGCTAAAACTGGTGCGACAGCAACACTATGTGTCATGGCCTTTAACATAGGGACAGAGACTGGACTAAGGTCAATACTTTCCACTAGTTATCGCTTAGCGAACGTAATAGCGGAGTTGAGTCTTCTAGTCTGGTCATCTCTTCTCCCTCTTCGCCAAGAAGGAGGACTAAGAACATAGAGACAATCGCGAAGAGATTGCCTACTATCGAGCTCCCCTAAACACAAAGGAGCCGGAGTAGTCCTCAACATGTCGTAGCACATAAACAACACTCCATAACGGAAGATCATTACCTTCTTCCGGGATCGAGCGATGGCTATAAGTAGTAGCGGGAACGACAGGTGGAGACAAAATCTCTTCAAGCGACACGTCATCATTGACTACAGCAGAAGAGTACCATCGAAGATAATGAAGCCACATAGTCAACCAGGGGCGTCAAACCATGCGTTCCATAATCTCGTCACCATCATCAGGCGGAGACCATCCATTTCTTTTTGAAAAAAGTGTCCAGGCTTAACCCTATCTAAGATGAAGGCCCTCGCCGCACCTAGCTGCTCCGGAGTTAGAATCCCTAAATCAGGAAATGCTAACCAAAGAGCAACTGGCAAAGGGAATACTCCCGATGGAGCGTGCATACAAAGAAAGTGCCGTAACCACCGCCTTGATTTTGGGCGATGGGGAGCACCACAGACACGATAAGACCCGCCTCTGAAACGTATAGTCAAAGACAGGGACATAGTACCAGTGACATCCTTTATCTTTGAAAATCAAGGAGAGGCTACAGAGTACACAAGAGATCGTAGCATACGTGCTGACACCGGAGATAAGTCCGTCGTCACTCTATTACACTCAAATCTCTTAGCGAACGCTAATGCACGCTATATCTCTTAGTCTAATGGGCTTACCGTGAGGGAGCTAACTTTATAGGGAATTAGGTAACGAAGGGGCGACGACGAAGGAGAAGGTAACCAGTATCGGAGCGAAGGCTATAAGTAGTAGCGACGAACGCTCATGCTCTATGGCTATTTTTATCGAAGATGGTTACCTTCTAAAGCTAAGGAAACCCCATCTTTATATGTCTAAATATGTCTAAGGAACCGGAGGGCTACCAGTGGTGCTTACCTCAAGGCGGGGCTGACTATCAGTACGAAGATGGCACTTCAACACAGACGAACCCTCGGACGCTACCTTTTCTTAGACCCTTCGGACCTACCTTTACGTGATAAGGGTATCGAAGATGGTTCCACCGGTAGTCAGCCCCTTCGCTTCCCTCGTTAGAGGTAACCCCTCAGCTCACTTTCTTTATACTTGTGATGACGGTCCATTTTTCTTTTGAGTTTAGGTGGGGCTGCAGCAGCTTTCAAGTCATTGATCAAGGAAGGGCGAGAGAGAAAGGGGGTGTTGTCGGCACCTGAGCAGATTGAACCATGTGAGCGAGAGACGAATCCCGGAGGAGCAAAGAATCAAGCCAGAGGAATAGATATGATAGACAAGGGGACGGATCGGATCCCTAGAAGGTGGAGTACGCTCAAGGCAGTGAAATGGAAAGATTCTCTTCGTGAATCAGTAGTCGATCCGAGTAAGGCCTTAGCCGCGAAAGCCGTAAATGCGAGGAATACTTCATTAAGGCGGTGAGAGATATTGATGACCACGAACTTAGGAAAGTGGAAAGTGGAAGAGAGAGGTCGGATCTAAAAGGATAAGAAGGCTCTCCATCTCTGTGGCGGACTGAATCGTGTGCGAGAATCATCGTATAGAAACAACAACTGAGAGTGACCGACCTGGACTCGATCGAGGGCAGTGATCGAAGCCGGCCGAGAGAAAGGAAGCGGAAAGTGGTGCTATGGACATCAACGTATATAGTGTGCCAACATGGAAGGATAGAAAGAGGGGGTAAATCAACGCTTCGCGAAAGAATCGTCGTATGCTCCGGAGGCCTAGGATGAAGACTTCCTGCTAGCCGTCTTGGCTTCGCTTTCGCTTCGCTCGTTAAGCAAGGAAGGGGTTAGTTTTCCTGCATGTTCTTACCTTCGCCGCGAAACAAACAAGAAAACTGACGGTGCGAAGCCTTCCATTATGGACTCGGACTACACCTGACGGTGCGAAGCCGCAACGCTGAGTTGACGAAGCGAAGGAAACCGGCTGAGTCTATCGAAGCGGAAATCAACCGAGACATCCACTGCCATCAAGCTTTTACAATAGAGAAGGGACGAGACCTTGCTGCCTTTGAGAGTAAGTGGCTTCCCGGAACGGAAGGAAAGAACTCGCTTTACCTTAACTCGCAACTCGTTGAATTCCCCTGGCGCGTCAGGTTGCTAAGCTAAGGAAGGAATCAAAAAGAAAGAAAGGAGAAAGGCCACGTCAAATCAAGTGAGAGAGGCAGGTCCGGCAATCCCGGAAGGAAAGAATTCGCATAGATTCTAATTATAGGTATCGTTACGCTCGGGAGTCTCGGGGGTTTACCTGACCTACTCGACCTATGCTATGAAAATAGGGTCTTTAGACACAAGAGTCGAGTCCGGCCTGAGTCTAAGGCTATTCCATAGAGAAATCACTATAGCTGTTTGAGAAAGAAAGATAGTTGAAGAGTCGATCTCACTTCCAAACCCGGAAGGAAAGAACTCGATCACACTGCACGCATATAGAATGGAGGTATGCGCTTATCGTTACGCCGGTTCTCGTATGGCCCGGCTTGCTTTCATTAAGTCAGGTTATTCAATCAACTTAGCAAGAGGTTATTCAATTGCTTAGCAACCTCGCCAGGTGCGAAGCCACTTTGCTCTAGGAGAGTGAGGGGCCGTGTTGAGTTCCTAAAAAGGAAGGGGGGATTGAATCTAGTCATTGTTTTTCGGGTGAGGGTCCAGGGGGGACCCGAGCCATCCATCGGACGCCTCAGAGTCTCATACCAGTAATGTTCAATACTCCCTTGAGTAAACTAGCCTTTCCGGGGATATACGCGATCATTGAGAAGATGACGAATCCAACACTCCCAACCCAGAAAGAACTGGACTCGTTCTCACTCGGTCGTCACACCTGAACAATAGCCCGTCACGGAAGATCATTACCTTCTTCCGACTACGAGCGAAAGATAAGGGCACAACCGGGGGAGATCCAATCTCCTCAATCGAAATCGAGTCATCCGAAACTAGACGCGTGTACCAGGATACGTACTCTAGCCACATGTTGAACCAAGGGCGCACGCGCACCACCATGGCTTAGAGGACGAAATCCCGCACACCTTCAGATCTCGCCTCTCCAACCGCACCCAAACATAAAGGCGGTTTTCGAGTTCTCACCAAGTCGTAACACTTAAACATTAGACCATAGCGTAAGATTCACTTTTCCTTACGATTCTGGCCAATGCCCAAGGGTACGACTGGGGGAGACAAGAGGTCCTCGAAGGACATGTCGTAACTAGACCACGCACTAGCGTACCACTTCAGGTACTCGGTAGTGCTTTGACACCCGTATTATCACATCAAGAATATCCTCCGCATCATCCTCAGGGCGAAGACCATCTATTTCTTTTTGAAAAAACTCTTTTGGACGTCACTTCTCGAGAATGAAATCCCTCAAAACACCCCGCTCCTCTGCGGTCAGCAATCCCCGAAAGCCAACAAAAAATCGACGGGTAAGGGATATACGCCAGAACATACAGAGAAAGTGACGTCGCCACCGTTTCGACTTGAGGCGGTCGGCTGCGCCAAAGACTCTGTACGACGCGCCCCGTAAACGATACGTAAGGTAGAGAGGTAGTCTTCCGACTATACTCTGTACCTTAGAAAAGACCAGAGCTGCAACAGAGTGGAGAAGGGTGCGTTGCATTCGGGAGGAGATGGGACTGAAATCCTGCTCCCCGCACGCGCACACGAACCTCTTCGCAAAGTCCAGACATCCTGTCGTGTAGATTACAGACTTTGATAATGTTGTGATATCCTTCACTCCCATTGAGCACAGATGTCTCAGTACTCTGTAGCCACCTTTTGGTCGGCAATGACCAAATCATCACCGAGCATCGCGTAGTTTAGAAACCGTCCTCGCGGATACACCCTCTCAGCCGACAGCCACACCAGCATATGAAGCGTAAGTGTGAACATAGGCCAAGAGCTGTAGAACCCGAGCGGCTGCCCACGGGTAAACCATACTACGTTCGCCTTCTTCTCGCTTCCCAAACCAAATAGGTGGGATCACGGAAAGGGGCGTGTACGAGCAACCACACCCATGACTCAGCCAAGTGGTTCCCAAACAGGGCCTCCAAAAGACCCGGAGTGAGAACAACTGGAAGAGAATCGGTAGCGGAGTCATATGAGAATCCATTTCGTATGCCGCAGATGTATCGCAAGGGGCGTGTCTGATGAAAAGTACCATCGGTACGTAGATGAGACAACACCCCAATCGCCCAATCGTGCAAAGGCCTCACAAAGGCCTGAGCAAAATGAGTGGGGATGGCGGAGATCCGCACCTTTACCGCTCCCTCGAGCTTGACTCCTAGGCGGCCACACTCAGGCCTACCGGTGAGTGGTTCCGGCCCATGGCAGATTGACCAAGAGTGTTCAGCAGCCAGCAAGCCACATTACCGCCTTCTGAAGAGGGAAGCACCCGTTCCCCTGGATACACGATTCGAGCTCGAAACCATGTATCCACCATCTCCCTAAGTCTCTCGGGATCCGCGAGAGTTAGGAAGGCGGTAGCGTCGAAGGGCTGTATTTGAAACATAGAAAGCTTCCTATGCCTTGCTGACCGATCCACACCAACTGCCTCCCTTAAGGGATTCGTCATAGGTGTTGGGTCCTGCAGACCACGAAGGCCGAAAGTCCAACCCTAAGTGAAGGGCTTGACGATCGAAACCAGGAACATACCGTCGCAACAGCTCTAGCGCTCTCTCCTTTGACTTTATCCGTATGGCTGGCCATCTCCGCGACCCCTTCAGAAGGAGCCGCGAAGCCGCCTGGGCTAATTGAGGAGAGATCAAGCCTGTTTCTACGCAGTCAAATGAAATGATCAACTTGTACAGCGTAAAGACAGACAGATAGAACTGAACAAGCGTCGGGAGCCTGTTCACCCCGATCCTTTATTATCCTTCTATGAAAGGCCGGGATTATGCGAGGTATACCTGATCGAGTCAGCGATACTGAAACTTTTTAGGGGAAGAATAAATCCTCCGGCCGTCCACCCCAGAACACCATCAAATGGTGCGATGATGCTTTGCGGTATTGGGCCAGGAATAGCACTCCCGACGCTTGCTTAAGTGCCAGCATCGACTTAAACTTTTGGTGTTGAGTGATTTGGCTCAGGGACCTCTGCATCGGACGCCTCAGAGTGTCATACCAGTCATTTCGGGACTATGTGCCGATCGCTTTATGACTCCCCGTCGAAAGCCAGTGACAATGGTGCTTAGACCTCACCTCGCCAGCCAACCCCAATCATGAAGGGTGACTAACGAGTCCATGTTCCATCGAAATTCCCATATACCAGCTGAAGTTGCACTACAAACGCTTCTGTTGCAATCCAACGGATGCAGGGGATTCCATCTAACATAGTAAGACTCATGCTGTTTGGCTCTTTATAGATAGAGATAAGACCGAAACAGGCATAACTGTGGTTACGTTATGTCCACATCATTGGCCAGTGAGAGGGCTTTCTAGATTTTGATCATTCTACCACCAACCTGCTAGTTCTTTTTATGAGGCACAAGCTGGATCAATTCTCCTGCTCAGGTAGCCTACTAGAGTCTAGTAAGTAGGCGAACAGCTATTAGTAGTGACTTCTTAGGTTAGGCGAACAGATAGCAATAGTTATTAATTGAGTACTTCAGACCAGTAGGAAAGCAATTTGGCCCTTACCTCCGAAGGAAGAACGGGACAGAAGAGAGAGAACGCATGACAAGAGAAGGGGCATATACCTGACAGAGCAAGGAAGCGATTGAAGGATCTTGCGGGAGGTGTTAAGCAAGGGTTCGCGGAGATGTAGGGACTTGACTACACCGTATTTCCGGGTTTCCGCAGTGGGTAATGGCAACTGGAATGAGCATAGGTCTTCCAGCCTTCCTTTCAGGGACCGAGGAGTCAACCCTAACGAAGAAGCCCGCCGGGCCCCTACTTGTCACTCCCGAAGTCTTGCTAGCGGAAGATTGTTCTCAATCTATCTGATCTTTCTCCGGGGGGGCTCTCTTCCTTCTACTCGTTTCTGACCCTCCCTCTCCCTCCGTGCCTGGTACCCTAGCCACTCTTGCCCTCACCACAAGATAGCTCTGCTGGTGGTTCTTAACAAACTGGTGCTTCGTCCAGGGGACTGGATATGCTTACTCCGCCGCTGGAACAGGCGCTGGGGCAACTAAAGGTGCTGTATCGACTCCTGCTACTAGTGCTGCTGCGGGTCCCGATCTTGCTCGCGAAAGAAAGGACTCTTGTAACGAGCATCAAAGACTGGATCGAGAACGAAGGTATGGATCTCGCTCACGAGCATCTGGATCTGGCTATCGGTGACAAGGAGCTCTCTAAAGAACGAACCGAAATCCTTTCGATCTGAAAAACCGGGTTAGCTTTTTAGGGAGAGATGATACGCTCTTGGGTGGGTTCTCGTGTCGGGGAGACAGGAACAGGCTATCACAATCACTATCTTCGGCTACAGGGACCTATTCGGAGATAACGGAGTCTTAGCCGGATACACGCAGGTAAATATATAGCTGGTGGAGGGCGTATCTAACTAGTACGGGAATAATAGCGGTGTAATGGGGATGATGGGAGGCAATAAAAGCAGGATTCGAACCTACTGGGCCTGGGGTTGGTGAAGTCGGTATTCCTGGTGAAGAATGCTCTTCGTCTCCCCTCGCCGTAATTCTCTCTGGAAGTCGCCCCTACAACCCCTACTAATAAGCTCCTGCGGGCTACGTTCGAACTAAACGAGAGTAAGGCTTTCTCCCCGAGAGAACGGACTGACTACTAGGAGGGGGAAGGACCTGCGCCTAGCTAACGGAGTTCACGAGGAACCGACTGAACTTAGTGAAGCGAGGCCTCAAACATCAAATACTGTACTGACTGAACCGAGTGAGGTATAGACAGATTAGATTATACCACAGCTTGTGTTGTGGCGAGACGAAGGGACGGAATGTAAGGTCATTCGCCTTGCTTGCTTACCGGACAAGAAGGATTAGACTTTAGACCCACTAATGGACTATAGCGAACGGAGAGAAAGAAACCTAAGTGACTATTGCGAACCATAAGGAACACTAGCACTACCTGTGACTGGCTAGGAAACAGATAGAACACTCTTTCCTACTCCAGGCAAGTAGTACGGTACGGATACGGACTATAACTCAAGCCTACTGCTCCGTACAGAGTCAGGATTCAGGGATTTCAAACACTCTAATGGACTATAACGAGCTGAGTAGTACAATAGCCCTGAGTGACTCTTGGCTGCCTTCAGTGATACTAGCAATGACTTGGACTACTCTATTCCTACGAAACGAGACGGAGGGAAGGGACGGATTTGAGACTACCGACGTCTCTAGTGCTGATACATAGAGCAGTAGGGGCTTTCCTGGCGTTGGGGAAACCGGGTGCAGCAGGTAGGACTTGATTCTGTCGAACGCTGCTTGGCACTCTTCGTCCCATTTGATTCGTGCTCCTTTTCTGAGCAGCCGATTGAAAGACTCGCATTTTGAGGCTAGGCTAGCTGAGAGATGAATCTTCGGATTGCTTGAATGCGTCCCTGTAGGCCTCTCAACTCCCTGATCTCGGCGGGGGCATGTCGACAATGGCCTTTACCTTGGCCTTGGCAGGATCGACCTTCTATGCCTCGGCGGCTGACGATGAAGCCCAGGAGCTTGCCAGATGAAACTCCGAAGGCGCACTTCTTGGGATTTAACCGGAGCTCGTCTCAACCGGTCAAACACCATTTTAAGAACTCGCGAGGTGATCTTCGCGCGACTTTACCAGAATATCATCTACGTAGTCTTCCATCTCTACATGCATCATGTCATGGAAGATGGCTGTCATAGCCCTACAAGTGGTAGGTTGCCTCGGCATTTTGAAATCCGAACGGCATGACTTGGTAACAGTAAGTTCCCCATTGCGTGATGAAGGAGGTCTTTGTTTGATCTTCTTCTGCTAACCGTATCTGGTTGTAGCCCGAGAAGCCATCCATGAAGGCCCTATCTAGTGACGGCTTCAAAGCCCTTGTATTATCAACGAGGATGTCGATATGAGGGAGAGGCAGGGGCTTTTCCAGCCTGTATAGTGGGCATGCTTTGTTTCATTTTTCAAAGTCGATACATACTAGGGCTAGGACTAGGGCTAGCTGAAAAACGCTAGCCCTTACGCTCTAGTTGGATCGGGGGCTAACGCGCCTGACGTTATAGCCCTATCTAGTAAGGAGCTTCAAAAAAGCCTACGCGCTAGCGCCTTATCAATAGAAGGCGCGCAACGGCTGCAGATTGGCTCGCTTCGCTTTTGAAGCTCCGCTCGTTGCTTTCTTTACCTTACATAATAGGGGGCGTTGCTTGCCCTATCACGTAAGGCGCGCAACGGCAACACTTTACTTTACCCAAGTGCTTGCTGCTTGCAGCTTCAAAACGCTAGCGCCCCTATCCCTATTAGTAAGGCTCCCCTATTAGTAAAAGGGAGTCAGAGAGACAGAAACAGAGGCGGGGGCATAGCTATCAGAGGCAACGGGGGCAGAAGCAAGGATGGAAGTACCCATTAAAAATCTAGTTTCATATCCTCCCATTGCAAATGGGGATGCATAGCCGCCACTATCTCGTCCAATTAAAGTGCCTGTTCGATATCCGGTTTACCGAGTAGTTGATTTGATTGATCCAGTCCCCCCGACAGTTCGATAGCCGCTTCCGCTTCAGGCCCCGTAACCAGTTTTCATAATGATCCCGCATAGGCATCTGTCTTTCTTAGAGCAAAAGCGGGATAGTTAGTTATAGACGTCCAGTCCCCGATCCCGTTGACTGAGGACCAAGGCAAGCAGGGGCCCGTAGCGGGGGAATAGATTGAAGAGGCAGCAGGCAATGGGAATCAAACAAATCCCATCGCTCCAACCAACACATTTATAAGCTAAACCTCATGTTTTGCCGGATGACAGGACGGGAAAGGGTAGCAGATCCATTCTTCGGAGGGAGTCTCTAGATCCATTTCCAGATCCATACACAGATTCTCCAGTCGCAGATATACTTCCATTGCCGGGAGCATACCTCCGGATTATGGGGCCTGGGGATCACCATTAGCATTAGCGCGGGCGCCGGTCGCAGGAGCAAAGCAATAAAAGGTATAGACGGCGGGAAAAGCATCAGAGGAAGAAGTGGCAGGACCGGGACCCGTCCTGGTTATTTATGTTGAAGTGATAGATAAAGATCGAAATGCGGTTCTGCAACGGTGGTAACACCAGCGGTTGACCCGGTTTCTATGAACTCATCTGATCCAGTGTCATATCCAGTTGACCGGGTCGAACTATCAGCAGCGGAGAAGGCAACAAGAGCACCACCAAAAAAAAGGGCGGAGATATCACCAGCGGCAGAGGTAGCAGCATCTAAGCCAGTATCTGGGCCAGTTGGCTTCGTCGACTCAGCAATGGAAGTGGTTGATCTTGAACCAATTGGTTCATCAGTTGCCCCATTACCCGGTAAACTATCCTGGATCAGTAGCATTGGATCGGGAATGTGGCCATTTCACTATAGCCCATTGATCCACAGCGGATAGAGACTCTTCGACTAAGATATTGCCTTTATATTAGTTGACTGTTCACATTTAACCGGCCAGGTTCGAGACTCTCTTCCCTTCGTCAACATAGAGAGATTGGGAAAAACAAAATTGAATTGGGAATTGAATTGGAATTGTCAGTAAGGGCCGGGCCGGGAAATTGAATTCATAGAGCCCCCAAGCGTTTTTGCCGTGGATCGCCAGCTCCACGCCAACATGCTACTGACGTTTAGGTAACGCGGGGGACGGGCATGAGTTGGTCATCCGAGCAACTAACCTGGTAGGTTGGCCGGGTTGGTTCTCCCCGTCTATGAAGTCGCATTTGACTCACAACCAGCATATGAATCAAAGTAGCAGCAATTTCGGTTTCAGTGCGGAAGATCCAGCAGCAGTTTCGCCAATTTCTTTGATTGACCACCCAGTGGAGGTAGTAGCAAAGTCAGTGGTTTCCCCCGATCCGGAACCAATAGTGGATTCGGGACCAGCATTCTCGCCTGTTGGAGAAGTCTGTAATCCAGTTTGAGATCCTCCAGGGGTGGGAGGGCCCTTATCGATGTTGATTGAGAAATAAACCTCGGAGTTGAAAGGGTTGGTGTGGCCAGAAGTGAGAACTCCTTGAAGCCGTTTATCCATCTCTATCAGTTCACTCCTCTTCTTCCAGAGGGGCGTTCACGTTCACATAAGGAAGCTTAAACAAGACGAATTCTTCACTTCAAATGCGGTCCGAAGAAGGAAGTGATTTGATTTCAGGAAGGCGCCCCAACACACGTCATTCGATGGTGGGGTTGGTCTCGCTTCAGAAGGAATTGGGTTCGGGTGGGTGTCATTCATTCAGCGAAGGGCGGGAGAGGTAGGCCGATCTCTAAGATTTGATTCGGAGGCGGGTGACTAGTGGTGCGGGGTTGGCCTTTCTTCCTCAGCCAAAAACCGATAGCTTCTTCAGAGAAAGAGGGACGGTTGATTGCCGGTGGGATGGAAAGAAAGCGGAACTAGCGCTTCAACTCCCAGGCACGAGGGACGATCAATCAATCAATCCGACGAGAGAACCGTTCTTCGCTTCCGAGGGTTAGGATCAAGGGTTGGTCGAGTGTGCTTGAGCTTCCTTGCTTACTCCACTTCCGGCAGCGCCTTATATCGCCCGAAATGCCCTGGGAGGGGGCCCCAGAATTGATTGATAAACATCCCAAACCTGAATTTATTTCTCAATTCATTGAGAAAAGCGAGGTTGATTTCTTCAACATTGATGGGCACCCAACCACGACACTCAAGGGACCTTCCTAAGGAACGTATTCGAAGGGAGACTATTCCAATACAAACTCCTATCGGATGACTTCTATCGAAATAACTACTCTCATATCAACTCCTATTGATTCGACTACCCCAAAAAAAAAGCACCTTTCCCTTGGCCCTCGGTCAGTTAAGGTAAGGCGAGTGGAGCCTCGCGAAACGAGTCACCACCGACTATCAATAAAGGAATTCTTCTTATTGAGGAACGGGGGACTATTCCAATCGAAACTTCTATCTGGTTCACAGATATAGGCCAGAAGCGTGAGCCGTCTAAAGAAAGGCGTATATTCGAGTATTAGATACCGGGGCGTATAGAGGAGTATGAAAGGCACACCGTCATAGGCTTTTATTCTGGTTTTTTAGGCGTGAGAGGCCCTATTCCTCTCCTCAGGGGTAGGGTTCAGCTCTTCCCTGATTGATCAATGAAACATCCTTCTTACCCCACCCAACCCACCGGCTCAGGAGAATAATATGAAGTGACCACCTGAAGCAGGGGTGCCATCCCCTTCTTCGAGATGCAAAGGTGACCAGCTTTAGCCATAGGAACTCCTTCTCTTTCGTTCGGGTCTATCCCTATTCTCTCTTATTCTCTCTCCCGGATGTAAACGAGCAAGGTTCAGGCACCGGGCGGGAGTAGGTAGTCATTGGTGGGCCAAATATCCGGGAAAACGTACCAATCTATTCTCCTCTATCCGAGGCAATCACTACGAGCATGCGCTAACCTCTTCTACCTACTCGATCGACCGCTTCTTCGGGCGACGGGGAGGTCCATCCATCATATCTGCTGGTCTGCTCGGAGCATAACCATACTTGGAGGTTTCATACCCGGACGGGAATGGGAAGGTCGGAGTTAAGCATACGCTACCAGGAAAGCCCTAAGGTCTATCCCCGAATCGATACCTTAGAACATGGATAAGGGAGAAGGGAGCAGTGTACGTGGATCATTCTAGAATCGAAGAGGGATACAATTGTTGAGTGACTTGACTAAGGAATGGGTAATGGAACGATACAGATGACTTTCTTCCAACATATACGCGGTTGGGCAACCTTCCATTGCTGCGGCTGGCCATTCCCTGTTAGCAGTTTCAGCAATCATCTTTTTATCCCAAAACCAAACACTGACTATCCCCTCCCTCCGGGAGATAGAAAGAACCCACCCAATCCATACTTTGTTTGAGAATTCTGTTGGGAGAAAGGCGACTCTTGTGATCCTTCTACATTATTGAAGGGAGGGGGGCTCGACCTGAAGCCGTCGAAATAGAGTCCCATCCGCCTCCCCGGCTCCACGCGTCGACCTCCCATTGGGAGAAGCAGAAATGGATGAGTGAGCGATCCGGCTTCTAGCCCTTCAATGATTGATTTGTCTGAAAACCCCGACCTCGGTAGAAAACGAATGGCTAACCCCTCTCATCTCCGTAATAACAACTTGATGTGAGGAGGTGCCATCATTCCCCTCCCTCAGGGTCGAAAAGCGCCCGGCGGCGCGAGGTTGATGAGCAGGGAGGGTGCATTTGTTCTAGTTGGCCAAGCGGCCATCCCCCGTCTTCCCTAGCCAGGGATTAGTCATTCAAGGATCAGTTGATGCGCCGGGATGAAGTTCTTCGGTGCTGCTCCAGGACGAACAGTAGAGGCACATGGAGGTATTGGCTCTCACTATCGATCGGATGGAGGGAACCGCGGCGCCGATTGAAGAGGGGCGATGTCTTTCTTTCGACTAGCGAGTTTACGTATGGAGGTCCTAAGTTGATCATTGCTCGGCGAAGTCTGATTTGAGCCCCGGTCAAACTGATCCCTCCGGCAGGGGGTGGTATATTATTAGCAATGTTTCGATCGCACGTATCTGTCGTTGCCGATGAACCGATCACCAAGATAAAGTCTCTCTCTTAAGGTGAAGCGCGTTTCAGCCATCTCCAACTCTCTCCGAAAGGCTTGGGAGGTGGCAACGGAATATGTTGGAATTGCTTCTTCCCCCACCACGGATGAAACCGTGACAAACTGAACGGAAGGTTCAGATAGCGAATTCTGTGACTCATTTATCACCGCGTCTACATCTATCCCCATGGATTGGAGGGGTATGATCCGAATTCTCCCGGAGGGTAACTGGACCGAAGAAGCAAGAAGGCTGGCTCTTCTTGTCTTGACGGCTCAATGCCGGATCCGGAGGAAGGGGAAGTTGTCTAAAGCAGCTCCTCCATTGCATAGACTCGACCTACGACGCGTCGAAAGAGAACCGGTGTAGATAGAGGAACCGGTTGCTTCTCCCCACTTCCGATCCCTTGAGTGAATCCATATAGAGAAGATAGGGGCCACGAAATCCCATCCTCATGGTGTCTTCTCGGCGGATTTCTGTCGGGACATCTGAAGTCAAGGCCTCCCCAGCCAACCCCCTGAAAGAACTAGTGAAGCGATCAGTATCCCTTCCTCCGCTCCTCCCCTTACCGATGTGGAATTGATAAAGAAATGCTTTATTGCAATGTAAGAGGGTTGAGCTTTTAATTCATGGCATGAACAAGGGCGGCGGGGCCGGGAAATCCATGTTTTCTAAGGAATTTCATGTATGAAATCTATATTTCCTCGGGGGGCCGGCCCGGGAGAAGTTCTCGAGGGTCTTCGTTCTATTCTAAACCCATTGTCGTCCACGGTTTCCTTGTCGACGCGAAGGGACGAGCAGCCCGCAAAGTCTGACGCCGCCGATTGAAGAGGGGCTCGAATAATTTGTTTGTAGTTCGAGTTTCGTCTTCAATAACTTGGAATCATCAGGAGGGATTGGTGAAGACGGATTGAAATAGACTATACTGGTTGATGAGTAGTATTTCAACAACCCCTTTTCCAAGAGTCAACTCAATGAAACTATTCATTGAATCGCGGAAGAAGTATCTAAAGTTCAGTTGTTGAATAGTATAGTTGAGTTGATTCGAAAGCTTTCAGTAGAAGTCTGACTTACACGGGGGCCCCGTATACAGATCGAATTGAGTAGTAGTATCAACTACATATACGTCATATCATTGAACGAGCAACTAGAGCACATCCGTCTCTCCGTGCCAATCATTCCATCCATTCGTCAATCCCAATCCCGATCTCCGGAGCGGAGCAGAAGAACCGAGTGAGGAAGCTCAAGCTCGCTCGACCAACCCTTGATCCTAACCCTCGGAAGCAAAGGAAATGGAGTTGGTTGGGGCATCAGCAGGAGTAGAAGAATCTGATCTAGCACATCGGCTGGGGGGAATGAAAGAATTCGGTTATCAATTCCTATGCTTGCAAGCCTTTTCTTCGTCACCAACAATTTCCGGTTACTCAAGCATAGCATCTTTCCCCAAGCCCTTGTCATTTCCAGGATCGGCAGTTCCATCCCCTCCGTCCAGTTCTGCTTCGTATCCCATCGATACCTCAGGCAGGCATAGGAGAGTAATCGATTAGCCCAATCATCGGAGCCTTGGAATGGGAGCAAACGTAGCTGGGTTACTCCCCTCTCTCCCTGTATATATAACGCATGCAGTAATTATTAAACACTCGGATCAGGACCTTCTTGAATGGGTGGAAGCTGGCGGCAGGGCTTGCTTAACCGGATACACGGAATTGGGATCTCTCTCGCATGCAAATATTTCTATCGGGAAACCCTCGAAACTTCTATTATCGTTGGTAGGAGCGGCGGGATGATGATGAGTATATTTTTTTTTTTTTTTTATATATAAAATATATATATATATATAAAAATAGATTTATGAGACCAAAAAGAAGAAATGGCAAGATAAATAAATTGTATATAGATGGAGGAAATAACGATGTGGAAAACAAGACAGGGAATCTCTACAATGACACTGTACAACAATCAAAAAAGGGATGTAGCGCAGCTTGGTAGCGCGTTTGTTTTGGGTACAAAATGTCACGGGTTCAAATCCTGTCATCCCTACCTATTACTTCTCCTATGGGCAGTAACGAGGGATCAATTGAGATCGATTCAAATTGGACATAATCTGTAGTTGAATGAGACTATATGCATGCGGGTACAAAAATCATCCTTCCTTTTCTTTACAGCTGTATCTCCTGTCGTAAGAAAGCGCTCTTAGTTCAGTTCGGTAGAACGTGGGTCTCCAAAACCCGATGTCGTAGGTTCAAATCCTACAGAGCGTGATTCTGTTCTTGTTATACCGAAAAAAAAACATTCACTGCAACCGAAATTTGACCTCCTGCAGATCAAGGAGGAGGTCAAAAAAGAAAAACACTTTTTTTGGCCCGAGTCAAAGGTATAAAATATTTGAATACCTAACGATTTTCCACAAAGTGGTGACGAAACGTATAACTTTTGAAAATCTTTCCATTTTCCAACTCGATCCTATAATAAGCGAGCTCTTGACTCGATCGCAGACATTTCTGGTTTATTCTTAGGTTGAACAAATAGTCAATTTTGAAAGAACTTATTGTCAGCCTCTTTCGGATCTTCATCTATCTTATTCAGAAGGGAATCACTTGCATCAGTATATCAGTTTCAATTCAAACATGGGTTTGATTCAAACTCCATGTTTGAAGAAATATTGACCGGAAAGAGGAAAGGAATCTTTGTCTAAAGAAATGCGTTGAGAAAGGGCAGATTATAGAACCTTTCAACGAGATAGTGCTTTTTCAAATATCTCAAACAAAATGGAATCTGTTCCAAACATGCCATGGTTCCTTACTTCGACAGGGTGCAAATATCTCAATTTCATCCTTTTAGAGACTTCTTCAGACCCATTGCTGATACGAATACTAAGTAGCAGTAATAAATCAAATAAGTATCCATTTTTTTTTGCATGAGATTTTGCTTTTGCATGGATCAGATCATGGTCAATTCCTAAAAAATTTCGGGCGATTCTTCCACAAAATCATTGTTGTGAGATTTCGAGTCAGTGTTTACAGAATCTTTTCTGTCCGAAGAAATGATTCATCGAAAGAATGACCGTTCTATTGATATGGATCTGAGATCACCAAATGCTCGAGAGAACCAATTCGCCAGACCTTTTCCTTCTTCTTGTTGCTTGATATATCGTGCGTACACATCTTCTCTTGGTTTCCCAAGTCTCTAGTGAGTCACAGACAGAGTTAGAAAAGATCAAATGATGATTCCATCATACATGATTGATTTGCGAAAACTTCTTCTGGAACCACCTGAACTTCATTCTTTCTGTCTGGTTACAGAATCTCTTTCTAGTTGCTCTTGAACAATTAGGAGATTCTCTGGAAGAAATAATAGGTTCTGTTTCTGGTGGCAACATGCTATTAGGTGGTGATCCCGCTTATGAGGTCAAATCGATACGTTCTAAGAAGAAAGATTCTAATATCAATATCAATCTAATCGATATCATCGATCTCATCAGTATCGATATTATAAGTAGTTTACCAAATCCCATCAATCCAATCACTTTATCGATCAATACGAGACATCTAAGTCGTACAAGTAAAGAGATCTATTCATTGATAAGAAAAAGAAAAAACGTGAACGGTGATTGGATTGATGATAAAATAGAATCCTGGGTCGCGAACAGTGATTCGATTGATGATGAAGAAAGAGAATTCTTGGTTCAGTTCTCCACCTTAACGACGGAAAAAAGGATGGATCAAATTCTATTGAGTCTGACTCATAGTGATCGTTTATCAAAGAATGACTCTGGTTATCAAATGATTGAACAACCGGGATCCATTTACTTACGATACTTAGTTGACATTCATAAAAAGTATCTAATGAATTATGAGTTCAATAGATCCTGTTTAGCAGAAAGACGGATATTCCTTGCTCATTATCAGACAATCACTTATTCACAAACCTCGTGTGGGGCTAATAGTTCTCATTTCCCATCTCATGGAAAACCCTTTTCGCTCCGCTTAGCCCTATCCCCTTCTAGGGGTATTTTAGTGATAGGTTCTATAGGAACTGGACGATCCTATTTGGTCAAATACCTAGCGACAAACTCCTATGTTCCTTTCATTACGGTATTTCCGAACAAGTTCCTGGATGACAAGCCTAAAGGTTATCTTATTGACGATATCGATATTGATGATAGTGACGATATCGATATTGATGATAGTGACGATATTGATGATGACCTTGATACGGAGCTGCTAACTATGACGAATGTGCTAACTATGTATATGACGCCGAAAATAGACCGATTTGATACCACCCTTCAATTAGAATTAGCAAAAGCAATGTCCCCTTGCATAATATGGATTCCAAACATTCATGATCTGTATGTGAATGAGTCGAATTACTTATCCCTCGGTCTATTAGTGAACTATCTCTCCAGAGATAGTGAAAGATGTTCCACTAGAAATATTCTTGTTATTGCTTCGACTCATATTCCCCAAAAAGTGGATCCCACTCTAATAGCTCCGAATAAATTAAATACATGCATTAAGATACGAAGGCTTCTTATTCCACAACAACGAAAGCACTTTTTCATTCTTTCATATACTAGGGGATTTCACTTGGAAAAGAAAATGTTCCATACTAACAGTAACAGATTCGGGTCCATAACCATGGGTTCCAATGCACGAGATCTTGTAGCACTTACCAATGAGGCCCTATCAATTAGTATTACACAGAAGAAATCAATTATAGACACTAATACAATTAGATCAGCTCTTCATAGACAAACTTGGGATTTGCGATCCCAGGTAAGATCGGTTCAGGATCATGGGATCCTTTTCTATCAGATAGGAAGGGCTGTTGCACAAAATGTACTTCTAAGTAATTGCCCCATAGATCCTATATCTATCTATATGAAGAAGAAATCATGTAAGGAAGGGGATTCTTATTTGTACAAATGGTACTTCGAACTTGGAACGAGCATGAAGAAATTTACGAGACTTCTTTATCTTTTGAGTTGTTCTGCCGGATCGGTCGCTCAAGATCTTTGGTCTCCACCCGGACCCGATGAAAAAAATTGGATCACTTCTTATGGATTCGTTGAGAATGATTCTGATCTAGTTCATGGCCTATTAGAAGTCGAAGGCGCTCTGTTGGGATCCTCACGGACAGAAAAAGATTGCAGTCAGTTTGATAATGATCGAGTGACATTGCTTCTTCGGTCCGAACCAAGGAATCAGTTAGATATGATGCAAAATGGATCTTGTTCTATCGTTGATCAGAGATTTCTATATGAAAAATACGAATCGGAGTTT